TGCAGAATTTATAGCCGGACAGTTAAAGAATAGAGTCTCTTTTCGTAAAGCAATGAAAAAAGCTATTGAATTAACTGAACAGGCAGGTACAAAAGGAGTTCAAATACAAATTGCGGGACGTATCGACGGAAAAGAAATTGCACGTGTCGAATGGATCAGAGAAGGTAGGGTTCCTCTACAAACCATTCGAGCAAAAATTGATTATTGTTCCTATACAGTTCGAACTATTTATGGGGTATTAGGCATCAAAATTTGGATATTTGTAAACGAAGAATAATAAGGTTTGCCTTATTTTTAACGTTCTATCTAGTGAAAAAACAAAAAAAAATTCTTCCATTCTTATTCTGTTAAGTCAAAAGAAAAAATGAGCAATTTGAATTTAATTTTATAAGATTGAATAAAAATTCGATTAATCATTTGATATTGATATAATTGCTATGCTTAGTGTGCGACTCGTTACGTTGGTTTTTTTTTAGAGTAGTTAGGATTCAACAAAAAAATAAACCAACTCATAGTATTAAAACTATAGAACTAATAACCAACTCATCGCTTCGCATTATCAGGATCTAAAGAACCAGTCAAGATATAAGTTATGATATATTGGCGATATTATTATACCAACTGAGATATTGCATAAAAAAAAAAAAAGAAAAACGAATCTGATTATGAGTTGTGAAGCAATAAGAATATATGGATAAACGAAAGGGTGAAAGAAAGAGAGAAAAAGAATATCAATGATAGAGAATTCGAATATGTAAGGTCTATGAGTCATCTCATAAAAGGTAATGTAATAAAGCATCAATATTAATTAATCCATAATTAGATAACTATATTCATAGAACAAACAAATCAAGAGTCCCGAGTCACTAAAAACTGAGAAGGTTGACTCAAGAAAATGGAATTGAATTAGAGGCTCCATTATACAATTCAGACCTAACCATTAATCGAGAGGCGATGGGAACGACGGAACCGGTGAATGCCTAAGATTTTATTAAAAAGGAATCTTAATGATTCATTGGATGGGATGGCGGAACAAACCAAGAACCAATCCATTTATTCTGAGGAATCATGTTCTGAGGAGTCATGGGCTAACCCTACATCTGAAATAGATAATGAAAGAGTAAATATTCGCCCGCGAAAATTTCGATTTTATTGGATTTCTAAATTGGGGTCAATCCGATATGATAAAAAAAGGAAAAACAAAATTCGTTTAAACCTTATAATATAACAAAACTACATTATCTATTTATACCTAGATAGCAAGAATTGTGTATAATAGAAAAAGAATACTTGTTTAGTTATATATCAAAACAAGATATACAAATTTCCAATAGATTTGATGAAATCTCAAAAAATCCCACGACGATTCGGTATATTATTTTTAATCCATGTATATTCTATTTTAATCGTTTCATTCGCGAGGAGCCGTATGAGGTGAAAATCTCATGTACGGTTCTGTAGTAGAGATGGAATTGAGAAAGAACCATCAACTATAACCCAAAAAGAACCAGATTCCGTAAACAACATAGAGGAAGAATGAAAGGAATATCCTCTCGGGGTAATCATATTTGCTTCGGTAGATATGCTCTTCAGGCACTTGAGCCCACCTGGATCACATCTAGACAAATAGAAGCAGGACGGCGGGCAATGTCACGAAATGCCCGCCGCGGTGGAAAAATATGGGTACGCATATTTCCAGACAAACCGGTTACAGTAAGACCTACAGAAACACGTATGGGTTCGGGAAAAGGATCTCCCGAATATTGGGTAGCTGTCGTTAAACCGGGTAGAATACTTTATGAAATGGGCGGAGTCACAGAAAATATAGCCAGAAAAGCTATTGCAATAGCAGCATCCAAAATGCCTATACGAACTCAATTCATTATTTCAGCATAATAATTCGAACCAAAGGAAAGAGGTCTTTGGGATGAAAAAAAACAATTGCAATTGTAGGTTTCTTTTTTTTTTGATACACAATATTTCTTTTTTTTTTTACTTCGCCCTTTGCACTGAAAGAACAGAAAAAAAAAATGATATGATTCAACCTCAAACCCATTTGAATGTAGCCGATAACAGCGGGGCCCGCGAATTGATGTGTATTCGAATCATAGGAACTAGTAATCGACGATATGCTTATATTGGTGACGTTATTGTTGCTGTAATCAAGGAAGCAGTACCAAATACTCCTTTAGAAAGATCAGAAGTGATCAGAGCTGTAATTGTACGGACTTGTAAAGAACTCAAACGTAACAACGGTATGATAATACAATATGATGATAATGCTGCGGTTGTCATTGATCAAGAAGGAAATCCAAAAGGAACTCGAATTTTTGGTGCGATCGCCCGGGAATTGAGACAGTTAAATTTCACTAAAATAGTTTCATTAGCACCCGAGGTATTATAAGACGAGACCGTGATATATTTATAGTATTTGAATGAAATAGATTAATTAATAGATTGATTATGTCTCACGCATATACTTTTTTTTTTTTTATTTGTATTTTTATTTGTAATTATTAGAAATCTTATCTTATTATAAAGATCTTTATTATATTAAATATTAAATTTTATTATATTAAATATTAATTATATTATTATATTTATTATTATATTTATATTATTATTATATTTATATTATTATATATTATATTATATATTATTTATATTATTATATATTTATATTATATATTATTATATATTTATATTAAAAAAATCTTTTTAAATTCCATAATTCATAAATAAAAAAATAGAAAAGAATAAAATAAAATTAATAAAAGCTAGAAAATAAAAGATATAATAAAAGAGCATGTTGATTATATCAAAAGTCAAGGGCAACAATCATTTTAGTTTATCATGGGTAAGGACACCATTGCTGACATAATAACTTCTATACGAAATGCTGACATGAATAGAAAAGGAACGGTTCGAATACCATGTACTAATATCACTGAAAACATTGGTACAATACTTTTCCGAGAAGGTTTTATTGAAAACGTGAGAAAACATCGGGAAAACAAAAAAGATTTTTTAGTTTTAACTCTACGACATAGAAGAAATAAGAAAGGATCATATAAAAATATTTTGAATTTAAAACGAATCAGTAGACCTGGTCTACGAATCTATTCGAATTATCAACGAATTCCTAGAATTTTAGGAGGGATGGGGATTGTAATTCTTTCCACTTCTCGAGGTATAATGACAGATCGAGAGGCTCGATTAGAAAGAATCGGCGGAGAAATTTTATGTTATATATGGTAATCTTTCTGATATCCGAATTCTATGAGAAACTTACATACATTTTTGTGAAAAAAGAGAAAGAAAAAGCGAGTTTCTAATATCACTCCTCGTACATTAGTTAATATGGGAAGGGTTTTTAACTGAAATAGGAATAAAAGAAATAAATGGATTCATGAGGGTTTAATTACTGAATCACTTCCCAATGGTATGTTCCAGGTTCGTTTCTATAATGAAAATAGGATTCGAGGTTATGTTTCCGGAAGGATTCGACATAGTTTTATACATATACTACTGGGAGATAAAGTAAAAATGGAAATAAGTGATTTTGATTCAAACGGAGGGCGTATAATTTTAAAACCCCGGAATCACAATTCGAATGATTAGGCTGTTTTTCAACTTCAACATTCTTTTGGGAATACAATTTGAAGTTAAAAATTTCAGGAAACCCTATTTTCTTCCAATAAATATATTCGGAATTCAGTTAAGGAATGACAAATATGAAAATAAGGGCCTCCGTTCGTAAAATTTGTGAAAAATGTCGACTGATCCGTAGGCGCGGACGAATTATAGTAATTTGTTCCAATCCAAGACATAAACAAAGACAAGGATAATCTTTCCAAAAAACAAAAAAAAGGGGGACTTTCTAAAACTAAAGGACCAGATGCACAAATAAAAAAATAAAATATAAAAAAAATTAATAAATTATCTATTTCTATTAATATTTATATTAATAATATATTAATAAATTGTATTCCAATTTGATTAATATTCTATTATATATATTAATATATTAGTATATATATTAATATATTAGAATAGAATATTAAACTATATAAGAATTATATAAAATGAAAAAAATCGAAAAATAGAAAGGATCTGTTTTTGACATGAAATGGATATATCCATATATCTCTGACTTATATTTATGAGATAATAAAATATGGGAAAACCTATACCAAAAATTGGTTCACGTAGAAATGGACGTATTGGTTCACGTAAGAATACGCGTAAAATACCAAAGGGAGTTATTCATGTTCAAGCTAGTTTTAACAATACCATTGTGACTGTTACAGATGTACGAGGTCAGGTGATTTCTTGGTCCTCCGCCGGTACTTGTGGATTCAAGGGGACAAGAAGGGGGACACCATTTGCCGCTCAAACTGCAGCAGGAAATGCTATTCGGACAGTAGCGGATCAAGGTATGCAACGAGCGGAAGTCATGATAAAAGGTCCCGGTCTCGGAAGAGATGCGGCATTAAGAGCTATTCGTAGAAGTGGTATACTATTAAGTTTCATACGGGATGTAACCCCCATGCCACATAATGGATGTAGGCCCCCTAAAAAAAGACGTGTGTAAAAGGAAAAATCAACATTGAAGAGATTTCAAGAGAAATAAATAATTCAAGGATTTGATCAAAATATATTACTATGGTTCGAGAGAAAGTAAGAGTATCCACTCGGACACTACAGTGGAAGTGTGTTGAATCAAGAGCAGACAGTAAGCGTCTTTATTATGGACGCTTTATTCTGTCTCCACTTATGAAAGGTCAAGCCGACACAATAGGCATTGCAATGCGAAGAGCTTTGCTCGGAGAAATAGAGGGAACATGTATCACACGTGCAAAATCTGAGAAAATACCACATGAATATTCTACCATAGTGGGTATTCAAGAATCAGTACAGGAAATTTTAATGAATTTGAAAAAAATTGTATTGAGAAGTAATCTGTATGGAACTCGGCACGCGTCTATTTGTGTCAAGGG